ACCCCTCTGTTTTATTTATTCTTTTTTGAAATGGAGTCAAAAAAGATTCGAGTTATAAAGTATGAACTACCCCTTGATTGTTGCAAGCCCCGAGAAAAGGAGTTTCTCTTGGACTCCGCACGGGAAGGATGAAAGTGAGTCGGTATGCTAATTCCTCATCTGCAAATCAGCCCTTCCCGTAGGTTATTTTATCAACGAATAAGGAATTGTATGAGTGAAATTTGTATCGAATTTGAAAAGCAAAGGACAAGTCCAAAACAATAAAATAGGTATTTTTATTATTTGTAAGATTAAACAAAAGGATTCGCAAATAAAAGTGCTAATGCTACAACCAATCCATAAATGGTTAAAGCTTCCATAAAAGCTAGACTAAGCAATAGAGTACCTCGTATTTTTCCCTCTGCCTCGGGCTGCCTCGCGATACCCTCTACGGCTTGACCCGCAGCAGTCCCTTGACCAACCCCAGGTCCAATAGAAGCAAGCCCTACGGCCAATCCAGCAGCAATAACGGAAGCAGCAGAAATCAGTGGATTCATGATAAGTTCCTCGTACCAACAAAAATAAATGGTTAATGATACAATCAATCAACGAATTATTACGAAATTATTCCTGGTATAGGATTCATCCAGTCGAAGTAACTAAGAACTTCGAATTTAAGTAATAATAATATATTAGTGAATCGTCAAAACTCCTTCGATATCTATTTTTTCATTTATATCCACAGAGTTTTTTTGTCAATCAACAGAACTTTTGTTCTTCCATTTCTTGGTTCCGAACTGTTATTTCAACTCTTAAATCTTTTCATTATTTTATCTGTTTATTCGGCCAATTCATAGCCACAACAAAAAGGGAGACTTCTATTCGAACCCATACACAGTAGTAGGTCAAATGAAATAGATCTTTAATTTCTATATAACTCGTCAATATCTACTATCACATATACACGTCTTTCTTACATAATGTAAACCATTCGATTCAATCGGATTCTAGAATCAATCTATTTTTTTAGGAATCCCATTTTTTTTTTAATTCTTTTCTCCCTTCCGTTTTCTTTATCATTATTACAACCGAGTCCAATTAAAATTGTAAAAAATGGATTGGGGTGAATTATTGCATAGAAATATCATTATTTTATTGATCTAAGTTCATGCAATTTATTTTATTATTTATGAATATTTTATTTTGGTCAATTGTTGAATAAAATAAACTGTTGTAAAGTAGAATCCTTTTTTTTTTTCTTTTTTTTTTTATTTAATCACACGTCGTAAATAGTAAACATATTATTAAAAATTATTTTATGATTTGAATAAGAAAATTGGCTGATCAATATACTAGAATAGAATATTCGTTGAGGAAAGGTAGGCTATTAAGTGAACGAAAGGATAATTTTAGGAAAAAGATCTTTTAGATCTCTTTCCCCTTTTTTACAACTCTCTAATGTCGTAATTTTTTTGTTCTGAATTTAGCCGCACATACAGTGTTTTGCGCTAAGCTAAAAAAAAAGACTATTTCAATGATGGCCCTCCATGGATTCACCTATATAAGCCGCAGCTAAAGTTGCAAAAATAAGAGCTTGAATACCACTTGTAAATAATCCAAGGAACATGACAGGGATAGGAACCACTGAAGGTACTAAAGAAACAAGAACAACAACTACTAATTCATCCGCTAAGATATTCCCGAACAGTCGAAAACTAAGTGATAAGGGTTTTGTGAAATCTTCTAAGATGTTAATGGGTAAAAGTATTGGCGTTGGTTGAATATATTTCCCGAAATAACTTAATCCCCTTTTGGTAAGACCTGCATAGAAATATGCCACTGACGTGAGTAAAGCCAAAGCAACAGTAGTATTTATATCATTCGTAGGTGCGGCTAACTCTCCATGAGGTAATTCTATTATTTTCCAAGGTAAAAGAGCTCCTGACCAATTAGAAACAAAAATAAATAGAAACATTGTTCCAATAAAAGGAACCCAAGAGCCATATTCTTCTCCAATTTGGGTTTTACTCACATCTCGAATGAATTCAAGAACATATTCGAAGAAATTCTGACCCCCGGTCGGAATGGTTTGTGGGTTCCGAACAGCTATAGTAGCTGAACCTAATAAAATAGCAATTACAACCCAAGAGGTAATAAGTACTTGTCCGTGAACTTGGAAACCCCCTATTTGCCAATAGAAATGTTGGCCTACTTCCACACCGGATATCTCGTATAACCTTTTTAGTGTGTCGCTGGAACATGATAGCACATTCATATTGACCTCTGAAAAAATCCAACTTTAAACAAAATTATTTTGATTCAACGATCTCTTTGTCTACTTGAATAGGGTATTTAGAATACCAATTAAAACTTGGAATACTAACTAATCACATAGTATTCCCGGTTATTTTTATCTATTTTTAGAAATTCATAAAAAATAACCAACTCCATAAATCTATCCTATTTTCGAAGTAAAAGTTATTGATTTTATCTTATTATTAATCAAGGATTTCTTATATAG